ATTAAAGGCTTTTTCGTTAGCGAAATCTCTTTCTACCGGGAATTCAAAAAGTTTTTTTTGTACGCCAAACAAAAATAAATAAGTAATAAAAGGTTAGAATAATTTGAATCAACCTTAATTAAAAAATTATTCAATTAGATAATAATTGAATAATTTAACGATTTACCTTTCATATTTGATATTGATTCGCTCACCAATCAATACGTAATGGAACTCTATTCGCTTTTCTGATTGATATAGAAAATAATAGAATTAGGAAATCCTCTATTTACTATTTACTGAATAATAACTTTTTTGTTGACAAAAGAATAAAGATCATTTCTATTCCAAGGTGGGGAGTTTTATTTTCCCCATCGACCTATTTTCAGAATTCAATTAAAATAAAAAAAAAAAAAAATTCTATATTTCCATTCTATTTCCATAGAAGAACGTATATAAAAATCTTTAGTGAAAGTTAAGAACTCATTGAACCTAATTGATTCTATTTTGAAACCTTTTTGTTTTTGTTTTGTCTAACTTTCTAACTTTTTATTTTCTCTGAATTATTATATAGACCCCCATGTATATCTTGCCCTTAGCCCAATAGAGAAAATTGCTTAAGGAAATTATGTATTGTATGACTAATTGTCAATTTTGAGCGATGCAAAATAGGTGCTTTTCTTTATATTTTGTCTTCAAAATCCCTTTTTAGTTTTAGATTTATGAAAAAAAATAAATAGGAAATAGCTGATTAAACAATGAAAACTAAAACTTTTTCAACTCTATTCCTTAATTGAGTCTAGAACAGTTTAGTTACAAGAGTTCAATTCGAGGAAAGCATAAAATATAGGAAAGTTGCAGGTTAAATAAAAAAATAAGACTCTAAACTCAAATCGAAAATAATGAACCTTCAACCTCAAATTCCTATTTGAACAAGCTTTTATTGTTATTGATCCATTTGAATCATTACTAAACTAAAATAGCTTACTCAATCTCGACGATTGCTTATTGATAGGCTATTATGAGTTCAAGACAGGCCGCTATGGTGAAATTGGTAGACACGCTGCTCTTAGGAAGCAGTGCTAATGCATCTCGGTTCGAGTCCGAGTGGCGGCATACCGTCTTCTAAAAAGGATAAATAGATCTTATAATGAATTCAATTCCCGATTTCCATTTTCGAATTATGTAATTAAGGGACTCTTCTTTTTTAAGATTTTTTATGATATTTTCAACCTTAGAGCATATATTAACTCACATTTCCTTTTCGATCGTTTCAATTGTAATTACAATTCATTTGATAACCTTTTTAGGCGATGAAATCGTAAAACTATACGATTCGTCAGAAAAGGGCATAATAGTTACTTTTTTCTGTATAACAGGATTATTAGTTACTCGTTGGATTTCGTCGGGACATTTCCCACTAAGCGATTTATATGAATCATTAATTTTCCTTTCATGGAGTTTCTCCCTTATTCATATAATTCCGTATTTCAAAAAAAATGTTTTAATTTTAAGTAAAATAACTGGGCCAAGTGCTATTTTTACCCAAGGCTTTGCTACTTCAGGTATTTTAACTGAAATACACCAATCTGGAATATTAGTACCGGCTCTTCAATCTGAGTGGTTAATAATGCACGTAAGTATGATGATATTGGGCTATGCAGCCCTTTTATGTGGATCGTTATTATCAGTAGCACTTCTAGTGATTACATTTCGAAAAAACAGAAAGCTTTTTTATAAGAGCAATGGTTTTTTAAACGAGTCATTTTTCTTGGGTGAAAATGTTTTCGAAAATACTTCTTTTTTCTCTGCTAAAAATTATTACAGGTCCCAATTGATTCAACAATTGGATTATTGGAGTTATCGGGTTATTAGTTTAGGATTTACTTTTTTAACCATAGGAATCCTTTCGGGAGCAGTATGGGCTAATGAAGCGTGGGGGTCGTATTGGAATTGGGACCCAAAAGAAACTTGGGCATTTATTACTTGGATCGTGTTTGCAATTTATTTACATACTCGAACAAATAGAAATTTGCGGGGTGCAAATTCTGCAATTGTAGCGTCTATAGGCTTTCTTATAATTTGGATATGCTATTTTGGGGTCAATCTATTAGGAATAGGGTTACATAGTTATGGTTCTTTTCCATCAACATTTAATTGAATTCAAGACAAGTTATTACAAATACAAGAGCGCGCGGCGCATTGTATGAACCAGCATGCGGACCGTGTGAATCAAATATTGTATTGATGATTCACACGGTTTTCTACCATATGTAGTTCAATTTCATTGTTTTTACTTAACTTAAGAGTTAAGAGAAGAAAAAAAGTCTTCTTTTTTTCATTGTCCCAGAATGTTTTTAAAAACAAACATAGGTTTTTTTATTTCAGTCATCCAAATTATCTATAAAAAAAATTTGATACAATAACTTCGACCTTGTCAACTGCTAATGAAAGAACGAAATCGGGGTATATACCAATACCTATTACGGGTAAAAAGATGGAGATCGAAAGAAATAACTCT